TTCTTGAATCAACAAAAAAAAAATCCATTTATAATAATGAAGGAAAACAAGAAAAAATGAATAAAAAAGAGAAAAATCCAATTCCGCTTATTTCAACTATCAAAAAGGCACTTGATTATATTAGTAATAGTAAAATAATTTCACATCTTTTTGATAACTTATCCTGCGTGTCACAAGCATATGTATTTTACAAATTATCACACCAACTTAGTAACTCGTATAAATCTGTTCTTCAACATCAAGGAAGCCCTTTTTTTCTTAAGCCTGAAATAAAGGCGTCTTTTGAAACACAAGGAATGGGTCATTCGGGTTATGAAATGAATCACTGGAAAACCTGGTTAAGAGGGTTAAGAGGACAATACGATTTATCTCAGATCAGATGGTCTAGATTAATACCAGAAAAATGGCGAAATACAGTTCATCAGCGTCGTATAGATAAAAATGAAAATTTTAGCAAATTTCATTCAAAAGAATTATCCAAAAAACAAAAACAATTTGAAGTATATTCATTATCTAATCAAAAAGAGAATTTTCAAAAATACTATAGATATGATCTTTTATCATATCAATTTCTTAATTATGAAAATAAAAGGGAATGCTGTTTTTATAGATCTCCGTTTCAAGGAAATACGAACCAAGAGATTTCTTATAAAACGGCTAAAGAAACCCTTTTTGATATGCTGAGGAACATCCCTATTAATAATTATCTAGGAAAGGTCGATATTCTATATATGGAAAAAACAGCCGATAGAAAATATTTTGATTGGAAAATTCTCAATTTTGATCTTAGACAAAAAGTCGATATTGAGGCCTGGATCACGATCGATACCAATAGGAATCAAAAGACTCAAATTCGTACTAATAATTCTGAAATAATTCATAAAAAAGATCTTTTTTATCTTATGATTCCAGAAATCAATCCACCAAACTCAAACTCCGACAAAGGATTTTTTGATTGGATGGGAATGAATGAAAAAATGCTAAAGCATCCCATATCGAATCGGGAACTTTGGTTCTTCCCAGAATTTGTGTTACTTTATAATGCATATAAAACGAAACCTTGGTTTATACCAAGCAAATTACTTCTTTTAAATTTGAATAGAAATCAAAATAGTAGTAGTACTGAAAAGAAAAAGATCAATCACAAGGAAAAAGGAAGTTTTTTGATAGCATCGAATCGAAATCAAGAAGAAAAAGAATCCACAAGCCGAGGAGATCTTGAATCCGTTCTCTCACAACAAAAAGATATTGAAGAAAATTATGCAAGATCAGACATGAAAAAAGGGAAAAAGAAAAAACAATACAAAAGCAACACGGAAACAGAACTAGATTTCTTCCTGAAACGTTATTTTCTTTTTCAATTGAAATTGGACGATACTTTGAATCAAAGAATGATCAATAATATCAAGATCTATTGTCTCCTGCTTAGACTGATAGATCCAAGAAAAATTATTCTAGCCTCGATTCAAAAGAGAGAAATGAGTTTGGATATCATGCTGATTGAGAATTTTCCAGAATTCATGCAAAAAGGAGTATTGATTATAGAACCCATTCATCTGTCTGGAAAAAAAGATGGACAATTTATTATGTATCAAACCATAGGTACTTCATTGGTTCATAAGAGTAAGCACCAAACTAATCAAAAATACCAAGAGCAAAGATATGTTTCTAAGAATAATTTTGATGAAGTTATTTCAGCACATGACAGAATAAGTAGAAAAAAAGACAAAAATCATTTTGATTTACTTGTTCCTGAAAATATTTTATCGTTTAGACGTCGTAGAAAATTCAGAATTCTAATTTCTTTGAATTCAAAGAATAGAAATGATGTAGATAGAAATCCAGTATTTTGGAACGGAAAGAACGTAAAAAACAGCAGCCAAGTTTCACATGACAATAACCATCTTGATAGAGAGAAAAATCAATTCAAATTAATGAAATTAAAGCACTTTCTTTGGCCTAATTATCGATTAGAAGATTTAGCTTGTATGAATCGTTATTGGTTTGATACCAATAATGGCAGTCGTTTCAGTATGTTAAGAATACATCTTTATCCACGATTGAAAATTCGTGGATAATACACTTTTTCTATCTATCCTATACCCTATATATAATATAGGGTATCTGAAATAATATAGGGTATAGGATAGATAGAAAATATAGAAAATATAGGGTATCTGAAAGCACACAAATACACAGATCACATGTCTCACATTTCATTCTAGTATCCAATACGAAATTGGATAATGTCTCAATTAGATCTCGAAATGAATCAACAGAACCTTCTTCATTTTAGGTCTAAATTCTTAGATGCGAAAATGTACCAATCCTTTTCTATTCCTATCTAAATCCAATTTGAAAGTGGATTGATTGATTTAAATTCAGAAAATTAGCAGTTCATAAAGAAATTCGGATTAGATTATTGTATATACCACATTCAAATTAATGGCATTATTATTACTGATCGGTAAAATCCATATCTGTCAAAAGGGAAAGGAGA